GATTTTCCAGGGTAAAAGAGCTCCTGACCAATTAGAAACAAAAATAAATAGAAACATAGTTCCAATAAAAGGAACCCAAGGTCCATATTCTTCTCCAATTTGAGTTTTACTCAAATTTTGAATGAATTCAAGAACATATTCGAAGAAATTTTGACCCTCGGTCGGAATGGTTTGTGGATTCCGAACAGCTATAGTAGCTGAACCTAATAAAATAGCAATAACAACCCAAGAGGTAATAAGTACTTGGCCGTGGACTTGTAAACCTCCTATTTGCCAATAGAAATGTTGGCCTACTTTCACACCGGATATATCATATAACCCTTTTAGTGTGTTAATGAAACAAAATAACACATTCATATTGCTCTATAAAAAAGTAAAACTTTAAACAAAATTAGTTTGATTCAATTATCTCTTTGTCTACTTGAGTTGGATATTTTAAATATCCAAAAATATTTTGAATACTAACTAATCACATAATGTCACCAGTTATTTTTATCCATTTTATTTAAAAAATTCATAAATAATAACCGATTCCATAAATTCATCGAATTTTTAAAAAGTTATTTATCTTATTATTAATCAAGGATTTCGTATATAGCTAGACCGGCCCTTACAAATTGCGAATACTAATTTGTTAAGAATTAAGCGGATTGAAGATCTAGAGTCATCATTCGCCGGAATCGAAAGATCTGCAAGATCGGGATCACAATTTGTATCGATTAAACAAATTGTTGGAATTCCCAAAGTGATACACTCTTGCAGAGCCGTATATTCTTCATGCTGATCAACGATGATTACAATATCGGGTAACCCTGTCATATATTTAATCCCTCCCATATATGTTTGCAGACGGGATAATTGTCTTTTACCCACAGCCGCATCTCTTTTCGAAAGGCGTTTGAACCTTCCCGTTTTTTGTTCTATTCTCAAATCCCTGAACTGATGAAGTCTACTTTCTGTAGTGGACCAATTCGTTAACGTCCCGCCAAGCCATTTTTTATTAACACAATGACACCGGGCTTTTATTGCAGCCCATGCTACTGAATTAGCTGCTTGCTTTTTTGTACCAACAATCAAGAATTGTTTTCCCCTACTTGCTGCATAAAAAACTAAATTGCAGGCTTCGAATAACAAACGAGCAGTTTTTATAAGATTTGTAATATGAATACCCTTGCGCTTGGCAGAGATATAAGGTGCCATTTTAGGATTCCATTTTCTAATACCATGCCCAAAATGAACTCCTGCTTTCAACATCTCTTCCAAATTTATGTTCCAATATCTTCTTGTCATTTCTCCCCACTACCCCCTTTTTTGTTAAAAAAGTAGACGAGAAACCCTGAATTAAATAAAATAATTGTTCCAATGGAACCTTCTCTTCTACTGTAAATTGTCCGTAGATAGACGAATAAGTTATTAGTCTTTTCTATTGCTTACTATTTTTATTACAAACTTAAATTAAATGACTGTACTAAATACAGATAGTCAAAAAAATAAATCTCTTTTAGTAATCATTTAATCCTATAAATAATTGTTCTGGTCTATCGTGAAAATTCTTTAAGAGTCTCGGATTTTTGTTGTTAAAAAAAGATTCGCAGAAAATATAGATATTTTTATTTTACTTATTTTTGAATAAAATATGATATTTTGAAAAAAATTCACTAATCCAGGAAAATTTTAATATATTTTGTATCATTTTGGCGACATGGCCGAGCGGTAAGGCAGGGGACTGCAAATCCTTTTTTCCCCAGTTCAAATCCGGGTGTCGCCTAATCAACATTAACAAAAACGCGAAATTTCTTCTTCTCTTCTGATATAACTCGCAGAATTCTTTCTGTTAGAAGAGAAGAAGAGGAAACGGACCATTGATACTTTGTTTGATTCTAAGTATATCGTCTGAAGGTTTTCTAAAAGAAAAGATTGTGAATCCTCGTTCGGATCTAGTATTCATAAAACATATTGATAGAGGGGCTATCAAGACTTTTTGATTCCCTTCGATTAATAATACTAAGGGCTTGTCTAATATTTATATTTTTAATAAGATTGTAGTTACCGGTAGGAAATTCACTTAATAGTTTTGGAAGAGGACGTAAGTTCTTTATATATGACAGACTCATGAGAATCGCTGGGTATTTAGGTATCTATTAAATATCAGATTTAATGAATAATTTACTTTTATAGATATATTATAGATATAGAAGGGGCAAAAAAGAAAGAATTTTATTTTCGACAAACCCCAGTCAAGCCTACTCTTTCACAACAATAATCGAAGAGGGGGTACGGATTAGATCAAATGAGTAAATAGATATCTGTAATAGATATTAATTTATCCTTTCTTCGAAATTTATCCCCTTATGTTTTGACTTAGAAGGTCAACAAAACAAAAAAATAATAGGACATTTTTATTTATTATTATTCCTACATGTTTCCATTCCTTTAGGATGTTACTACGCATTTTGGTTGCGTTTAATCTTTTTCATATTAAAAAAATTCATAATCAATTTATATTGGATTGGTTTTGCAATAATGTTTGGTCAGCATCTTCTTTTGATTCTATGTCATTGATTCCATAATTATTAGTGAGAAAGAATTCTTGCATATTTATAGAGATAGTGGACATAATTCATATGAATATAGTAAGTCGTGTTTGAGCTACTTTAATGGTAATATTTACATTTTTCCCTTTCACTAGTAGTGTGAGGAAGAAGTGGGTTATAGAAGTATTACTATAAATTAAGTTCCAGAATTAAACCGTATCAATTATTTTATAGCCTGTCCTGTAACGCATTTTGAATTATTTTAATTAAATAAATGGGAATGGACTTCAACTATCTTTATAGATGCATACTGAGTAATAACAGACCTTTTTTTTTATTTCTCTCTTTACTGTTCAAAGAGAAATTATTTTGTGTGTATACGCAGATGATAAATGATATAGAAATAGTAATTGTCTAATAAAAGACTATGCAATAATAATATATTGACTCGGACGGGTCACATATTAGGCAGTTTGATTTCTAATTTGAGAAGGTTTATTTATGCTTGATCGACTTATTTCATATCACGGTTCAAGCGTTAAAAATAAGTAAGGTTCCTTGTACGAATATATTAAGGAAAGGGAAAAATTAGAATTCCTACTATGAAGAATTATTTTAGATTGATCGGAACAAATAGATATAGCAAATTGGGTGTTATGTCAATTCCATGCAATAGAGGAAATTAATAGACACATATACGCAAAGAATATTGTAGATTGACCCTAAGCCTTTATCTTTATTTTAGATTACAACTTTATAGACTAAGAGATAGATAATATGGTAAAAAGATTCATATATTTCTTTATATCATACTATATATTTATTAGAGTACTGCCGATTTTAATTATTTTAATTATAGTCCGCTCAGTTCATTAAAGTTAAGGTGGGAAATTGAAATACTTTTCATTTGACTTCGTCAATTTTTTATTTTGATAAGAATTAAGAAGGAAAGTTTTATTCAAATTCATTTGAAAATTCAAATTAATTAATCATTTTGGCTGACTGTTTTTACATAAATGATAAGTAAAAAAGCAGTAGGAACTAGAATGAATAGTGTAGTAACAATAAATGCAAGAATATTTACTTCCATAATCTAATTGGTTTTTTTATTTCGCAATAATTCGGGATTTAATCCTTTAGAGACTAAAGATGTTAAATATTTTATTTGTAAAAAATTAAATGAATTATCTCTCTCTTAAACTTGAATCTGATCAATATAATGAATAACAATATTTGATCTATCAAATAAACCTGACGCCGCGACTTGAATAGTATAACATAGTAAATTTTGTTATCCATACCGAATCACTATTTTTATTCCTGACCCAAAACCAAAAAATTCAAACTTCCTTTATTTATCAGCCTATAACCTACCTTGCTCTTTTGACAATCACCTGATGATAGAAAGAGAAAAATAAATTTATGTATTTATAGGATATCATATTGGGTTCGGTCGGGACTGGCGGGGCTCGAACCCGCAACTTCCGCCTTGACAGGGCGGTACTCTAACCAATTTGAACTACAATCCCAGGAAAATTAAGGTATCTAGCAGAACGTTTGATTCTTTTTTATCTTCGTCGTATGGAATATTTCTGAAGGACAGAGGGGGTTTATACCATCTCATGGTAGATTGGCGAATTATTGGGCCGAGCTGGATTTGAACCAGCGTAGACATATTGCCAACGAATTTACAGTCCGTCCCCATTAACCGCTCGGGCATCGACCCAGCAAGAATAAAAGACTTATTGATAATCCATGATCAACTTTTCTACCCCCAGGGGAATTTGAATCCCCCTTACCTCCTTGAAAGAGAGATGTCCTAACCACTAGACGATGGGGGCCAACTTGTCTGACTGTCCTCATACTATGATCAGAGTATGAGGAATTTGTTGAAATTGTCAATATAAAAAAATATGATTATATTTAGATCCGAGGGATTTTTCCTTTTTTAAGAATTATATATAAATTTTAGATTCGTCATTCATATTCACGAATCGTCCACTATAATCGACATTCTCTATATACTATATAATATAAATCTACTAAAATAGATCTATAAATCTACTAAAATAAATCTATAAAATAAAGCGGAATCCAGAAGTTATCAAAATTTATTATAAGACTTTAGTTCAATGAAACAAGTATAATTTCTTCATCACACGATTTGATGAAATATCTTGAAATTTCTTTTATTGGGATATGTACATCTATGTTATGTATCAATCAAGTAAATTTTTATTTGATTGTATCGTTGAAACAATAAAAAATTTTTGGCCAGTCTTGAAATAATTCATTTTACCCTAAACTTGCTAGGCAAATACATTTAATTATTCAAAAATCAAGCCACTAACCATTATGATTATACTGCATATATATATAATATTATATATAATAATATATCTTCATATAAATATTTTATCTACTATAATTTTAATTTAATTATAGTAACTCGTTCGGGAATTAAATACAAAAAGCCCTTTTAACTCAGTGGTAGAGTAACGCCATGGTAAGGCGTAAGTCATTGGTTCAAATCCAATAAGGGGTTTTTATAAAAAAAAGAAAAGCCCAGTCATAGTATTCAGACCAAAAAACAAAATTTTTTTTAATACAAAATGAACTAACTAGATAATATGTTATAATTATACAGAAGTAAAAGAAAATAATAAAACGGAACATTTGTTCGGTAAATTTTTATGAATAATCATAAGCCATCTCTTGAATCAACAAAAATTCCTATTATTAACCAAATCCATTGGAAAGACTCGAAATCAACAAAAGATAAAGTAAGTGGATCTGACCTATTTAATAATTATGATGATATCTACTATTCTGATATTAAAATTCGATAGAGATAAAATTTGAATTAGAACAGTTGACCCACAAACTCACGTAGAGAAATCCATAAACTCAATTATTTTTTTATTCTTTGTTACTAAGCATATGAACCGTTAATTGTCTTAATTCTTATTATTAACTAATAAATCCTAAGACCTACTCTTTTTTCTTCGATTAACTAAATTTTATTTTTAGATCTTGTTCGTGAAATTATTAAAAAAAAAGATCTTTATAGATTATTCTAATTTATATGTATTTATATATATACTAAGCTATTCTATATACATCATTTGGTTAAGTTATTTTTTAATTTTCTTTGAATATCTTCTTTATTATATCTCCTTTTTTTTTTCAAATAATATTGAAAACTTTTTATTTCCATAAAAAATTTAGTAATGAATCGGAAATATCGACAAATTCTTTAGAAGTCTAAAGAAATAAAATTCATAACAGCTCAAGATCAGCCTCATGAAAACAAACCCTTTCCCTGAGTAGGTTCTACCACGTGGAAACGCCCTTTAATGGAACTTTATCTATAGCTGGTCGTGACCAAGAACCACCGATTTTGCGCTTGGTAGGCCAGAAATACCTGACTTATAAATAAATCCGGTAAATTACTAGGAGCTCATATAGCCCATAACCAGATTAATCATATTTTGGGGCTGAAGCAATGAACCTATTTTAAGTGGCTCATTTTTTTGTACCAGAGAAGCCTATGTATCAACAAGGATTAATTTTATTTCCCCATCTAGCTACTCTAGGTTGGTGAGTAGGTCCTGGGGAAAAGTTATAGATACCTCTCCATACTTTGTATCTGGAGTACTTAATTTCTTCTGCAGTATTGAATTTTGGAAGTATTTATCATGCACTTCTTGGACCCAAGACACTGGAAGAATCTTTTCCCTTCTTTGGTTATGTATGGAAAGATATAAATAAAATTATCACAATTTTGGATATTCATTTTATCTTGTTGGGTCTAGGGGCTTTTCTTCTAGTCCTCAAGGTTCTTTATTTTGGGGGCATATATGATACTTGAGCTCCAGTAAGAAAAATTACCAACTTGACTCTTAGCCCAAGTATTATATTTGGTTATTTACTAAAATCCCCTTTTGTAAGGGTGGATTATTAGTGTGAATGATTTAGAAGATATAATCGGTAGACATGTATGGTTAGGTTCCATTTGTATACTTGGCGAAATATGGCATATTTTTACTAAACCCTTCACGTGGGAGGGGGCTCGACATGTCTTTGTATGATCTGGAGAAGCTTATCTATCTTATAGTTTAGGATCTTTAAATTGTCCGTACTTTGATTTCATTGCTTATTTTTTTGTCTGGTTCAATAATCAACAATACCGCATCCTATCGAGGTTTATGAACCTACTGGTTTAGGTAAATATTTAATCCCCACCGGAAGAAGTTATTTTGGAGGAGAAACTATGTGTTTTGGGAGATCTGCGTGCTCCTTGGTTAGAACCTCTAAGAGGTCAAAATGGATTGGCCTTGAGTAGATTAAAAAAGACATACAACTTTGGCAATAATGGCGTTCTGAAGAATATATGACTCATGCTCCTTTAGGTTCTTTAAATTCTGGGGCGTAGCTACCGAGATTAATGCCGTCAATTATGTCTCTCCTATAAGTTAGCTACCTCTCATTTTGTTTTAAGATTCTTATTGTTATTTGTGACATGTGGGAAGGGCTCGTGCAGCTGCGGCAAGATTTGAAAAAGGAATTGATCGTGATTTTGAGCCTATTCTTTCTATGAACCCTATTAATTGAAACGAGACAGGAGATCTAAGGCTTGAATTAAAATAGGAATGACAAAGTATTCCCTTTTATTTTTTTTTCAACTCATTTCTATCTAATCCATTTTTATGGCTTGACTAGGTGGGATAGCTGAACTATTCCCTTTACTTGGCCAAATCCGGGCAAAATMAATATATAAAATTCTATTCAATGAATAAAAAAAGGAGAGAGAGGGATTCGAACCCTCGATAGTTCTTTACTATACCGGTTTTCAAGACCGGGGCTTTAAACCTCTCAGCCATCTCTCCGAAAAAATAATTCCTACGAATATAACACGGGGCCATATAGGATGGATACCACTACTAGCGATCAAAAGATCTCAGGTGTGAATCTACCAATCTATCCATAGATAGAATACAGCATTTTCATTTGTAAAATAAAATTTCCCCTTACTTCATGTACGAATAGAGTAGTCAAAAGGATAGTAATAAGTACAATCGATTTGTGGTAAACTAAAATCCCTTGATGATGTATTTTCTTAGAAGTTTTTGGCTGATAGAGGTATCAAATGGTATAATGTCTTTGTTGGTATCTTAGAGGATAAAAAGCATGACTCTTATTTTCCAATTAATTGCTTTAATTGCTACTTCATCAATTTTATTGATTAGCATACCCGTCGTATTTGCTTTTCCTGATGGTTGGTCAAGTAACAAAAATATTTTATTTGCCGATACATCATTATGGATTGGGCTAGTCTTTCTGATCGGTATCCTTAATTCTCTCATCTCTTGAACCTCTTTATCCTAGATCCAAAAATGAAATGCTCCCCAAAATTATAGGGGGTCAAACTTCTTGTATAAAAAAATACAATATAATATAAAGTAGATTTTAGATTAAAAAAATGATTGGAACTACTGAGAGTCTCTAGCCCGACACTGCACAAATAGAATAGGGATATATATGATAATATATGTATGAATATATTGTATATCACGAATAAAAAATGTGGATATAGTTTAATGGTAAAATTTCTCTTTGCCAAAGAAAAGACGCGGGTTCGATTCCCGCTATCCGCCCAAGATAAAGTAATATTTTGAATATACTAAAGTATTGGGTATAATTGGTTATGATGTGTAGTGAGTCTATACCTCCTCCCTTTATCTCTTTACTACCCCGGATGGTATATAATTAATTACTAGTTACCATAGCTAAACACCCAATTTTTTGATAAAAATTAAACAAAGATGTTGCGGAGACAGGATTTGAACCTGTGACCTCAAGGTTATGAGCCTTGCGAGCTACCAAACTACTCTACTCCGCGTGAAAGAATTATAATAGAAAAAGAAGGATTGAATGTGTCCCTTTAACATTATATATAAACGTACTATTCTATTTATACAGAATGTTAAAGGGGCACATTCTGATCATCGACCATAGAAATGCAATGAAAGGTTAATCCTTACCAACTTGATCTTGTTGCTCCTGGTAACAAACATGCAGAAACCATTTCACGAAGTATGTGTCCAGAAAGTCCAAAGTCTCGATAGTTAGCTCTTGGCCTTCCGGTCGAAAAACAACGGTGATGAAGGCGTGTAGGTGCACTATTCCGTGGTAGGGATTGTAACTTCCCATAAATTTCCCGTTTGTCATTCAATGATGGAACTTTACTTATTTCTTCTTTTGAGGATCGACGAATCAAATGATATTTCTGTGCCAACTTTTGCCTCTTCTTTTCCTTCTGAATCAAACTTTTTTTTGCCATAATGTTCAGGTCCTATTTAGTTGATACAAGTCGAATCCTAGATATAGAAATAGAAAAGGAGCCTTCTCTCCATCGAAATAAATTAGATTATCACAGATATAACACATTCATTAGCAAAATTTGTCGATATATAGGCAATCAAGAAAGCCGCGTAAGTAAATATATAATCTACAAAAAAAAATGGGGTTATTTGTATTCTTCGGAAACCTCTGTCCACATCACCATTCAATATTTCTTGGCCTACTATTGACCAAAAAGGCTGTATTAGAAAAACGAGCACCGTATAAATACATGTCGCTCAGCCAAAGGAATATGATGGAGAGTTGACCTAAATGGGTACTAAAGACTTTTTCGATAGATCTCTTCAAAATCACTGGTATAGCTATCGAAATCGTGAGCATTGTCATATAGTTTATAGATACAAGTGGTAGTATCAGGTCTTTTAACTATTAACTATTGTTCTTGAAAAATGCCCCGTGATTTTTAACCAATTATGCGCTTCAATATAATTCTTAGGTTGCATTAATCGAGAATACACGATAGAAATAATTGTTCCATTTCCAAACTTTACTTTCAACAAGCACCGATTTCTTTCAAAAATTTCTCCTAATTTTGTGTATTTTTTGGAAGACCGAGACCGAGATAAAGAAAAAAAAAAATTCACACCATTTCTGTAATAGGTAAATGCCTGTTTTTTTACTGCAGTTGTCGGAATTATTTGCAATAAGATATTGGCTACAATTGAAAAGGTCTTATCAATAAAATTTCCATTTATACATGATCTAGGCATAGTTAGCAATCCATTCTTTAATTCTTATCATTCCTTCTTTGTCGGAGAAACTGATCCTACAAAGAAAAGAATTGTACAGTATGAAATAACATAAAAACATATTAATTTTTAAAAATCAAGATTATGGTCCTGTTATTATAATTCTTACTTTTTGACAGAAAACTTTATGTTCATAATGATGTTAAGGATACTAATTATAATATACCAACGAAGTGAATTAGTTTGATTTCATTGAAATTAAAGATTAACGAAATGAGAAAAATTTTCTATTTTTATTCGTTTTGCAATGTATAGTTAAACGGGATTGATCGTATCTATCCAACAATATAGAAT